GTGAAAAAATTCAAACCTCGCGCCCGAGGACGAGGTTACCCGATAAGAAGACCCACTTGTCATATAATTATCGTATTGGAAGATATATCCTTATATGAAGAATATTATGAAGAATATGAAAAAAATTTCTATTTAATGTATTTAAAAAAACCTGGATGCAGAAATAAAAACAGAAATATAACATGCTATGATACATATAGTAGTGGAGGCCCATGGGACAAAAAATAAATCCACTTGGTTTCAGACTTGGTACAACCCAAAGTCATCATTCTCTTTGGTTTGCACAACCAAAAAATTATTCTGAAGGGTTGCAAGAAGATAAAAAAATACGAGACTGTATTAAAAATTATGTCCAAAAAAATATAAGAATATCCTCTGGTATGGAGGGAATTGCACGTATCGAAATTCAAAAAAGAATCGATCTCATTCAGGTCATAATCTATATGGGATTCCCTAAATTATTAATTGAAGATAAGCCCCGAAGAGTCGAAGAATTACAGATGAATGTCCAAAAAGAACTTAATTGTGTCAATAGAAAACTCAACATTACTATTACAAGAATTTCCAATCCGTATGGACATCCTAATATTCTTGCAGAATTTATAGCTGGACAATTAAAGAATAGAGTATCTTTTCGAAAAGCAATGAAAAAAGCTATTGAATTAACTGAACAGGCGAATACAAAAGGAATTCAAGTACAAATTGCAGGACGTATCGATGGAAAAGAAATTGCACGTGTTGAGTGGATTAGAGAAGGCAGAGTTCCTTTACAAACTATTGAAGCTAAAATTGATTATTGTTCCTATACAGTTCGAACTATTTATGGGGTCTTAGGAATCAAAATTTGGATATTCTTAGACGAAGAATAAAAAAACTTTACTTGTCTTTACATTTTATCTTATCCAGCGATAAAAAACTAAAACTATCCAGTAATAAAAAAAAAAAAAACAAATTTTTTCAGTCTTATTCTTTATGTTTAAGAAAAAAATCAGCAATTTTATAAGGTTGAATAAAAATTTCGATCAATACTCCTTTGATATAATTGCTATGCTTAGTGTGTGACTCGTTCGTTTAGGATTAGATTAAGATAAAAAAAGAGAAAAAAAAAGAACCTACCTATAAGATAAGAGGAACTAATAACTATAGCATTAATAAAAAACCTAAGCAACTCATTGCTTCGCATTATCTGGATCCAAAAAACCAGTCAAGATATGATAGACTGATCATATCATTGTAGCAACTGAATTTTTTTTACAAAAAAAAAGAATAAAGAAATCTGATTATAAGTTATGAAGGGAAATCAAAAAGTATGCGGATAAATGGAAGGATGAGAGAAAGAGAGAAAAAAAATGAATATCAATGATATATGATTCCAATTTGGAAGGTCTATGAGGTCAGCGTAAGAAGAGCAATGTAATAAAGCAAAAATACAGATTCATTGATAATAATTAGATAAATCTGTTCCGAAAACAAAAAATTAAGAGCCTTGAGCCAATAAAAACTGAGAAGATTGACTCAAAAACAAATTTAATTAATTTAATTAAGTTTAAGTTAGTTAAGGGCTCCATTGTAGAATTCGGGCCTAACGATTAATCAAGAAGCGATGGGAACGACGGAACCCATGAATGCAGAAGATTCTATTGAAAAAAATCTTAATAATTTATTGGGTGGGATGGCGGAATAAACCAGAAAGAAATTTATCTATTCTAATTTTGATTCTGAGAACGCATGGGATAACTATCAAACTGAAATAGATATTGAAAGAGTAAATATTCGCCGGTGAAAAGTTTATTTTTTTTTCAGATTAAAAAATTTTAGTCGATCGAATATGATAAAAAAAAATAAAAAAGGCAAAGGACAATAAGGATTCGTTAGAATATTCTAACTCCAACAAAAACGACATTAGACATTACAATATTACTTTATTTATAAATAAAAATGGAATTCATCTTGAATTCCATTTCCAAAAAAGACATACAAATTTAGAATAGATTCGATGAAATCTCAAAAAATCCCATGATTCATCCTATTAATCATTAACTACATCTATATCTTAATACAATCTTTTTTAGTCCTTTTATTCGCGAGGAGCTGGATGAGAAGAAACTCTCACGTCCAGTTCTGTAGTAGAGATGGAATTTAGAAAAAAAACCATCAACTATAACCCCAAAAGAACCAGATTTCGTAAACAACATCGAGGAAGACTAAAAGGAATATCTTCTCGTGGTAATCGTATTTGTTTTGGCAGATATGCTCTTCAAGCACTTGAACCCGCTTGGGTCACATCTAGACAAATAGAAGCAGGGCGACGAGCAATGACACGAAATGTACGCCGTGGTGGAAAAATTTGGTTACGTATATTTCCAGACAAACCAGTTACAGTAAGACCTACAGAAACACGTATGGGTTCGGGAAAAGGATCTCCCGAGTATTGGGTAGCTGTCGTTAAACCGGGTAAAATACTTTATGAAATGGGTGGGGTAGCCGAAAATATAGCCAGAAGGGCTATCTCAATAGCGGCATCAAAAATGCCTATAAAAACTCAATTCATTATTTCTGAATAGGAATATAGAATCAAAAAGGTAAAGAAATTTTAGGAATAAAAAGATTGCCAGTTTTCTTTTTTTTTTTTTGACAAACAATATTTTTTTGACTTCGTCCTTTGCATTAAAAGAACAGATAAAAAAAAAATGATATGATTCAACCTCAAACCTATTTGAATGTAGCAGACAACAGCGGGGCTCGAGAATTGATGTGTATTCGAATAATAGGAGCTAGTAATCGCCGATATGCTCATATTGGTGACGTTATTGTTGCTGTGATCAAGGAAGCAATACCAAATACGCCTCTAGAAAGATCAGAAGTGATCAGAGCTGTAGTTGTACGTACTTGTAAAGAACTCAAACGTAACAATGGGACAATAATACGATATGATGACAATGCCGCAGTTGTCATTGATCAAGAAGGAAATCCAAAAGGAACTCGAGTTTTTGGGGCGATCCCACGGGAATTGAGACAATTAAATTTTACTAAAATAGTTTCATTAGCCCCTGAGGTATTATAAAATGAGACCTGAATATAGATAGTTAGTATAATTAAAAAATAGTATTTAAATCAAATTAATTAATTAATTAATAGATTGTGTATCACGCATATACCCTTAATAATATAATTGAATTCATATTCATATATTAATATATAATTTATTCATATATTAATATAGAATTCGTCTATATATAAATATATTCGTCTATATATAAATATATTCGTCTATATATAAATATAAAGAACATGTTGATTTTATCAAAATTCAGGAGCAAGAGGAATTTTAACTTATCATGGGGAGAGACACTATTGCTGATATAATAACCTCTATACGAAATGCTGATATGAATAGAAAAGGAACGGTTCGGATAGCATCGACTAACATCACCGAAAACATTGTGAAAATACTTTTACGAGAGGGTTTTATCGAGAACGTAAGGAAACATCGAGAAAACAACCAATATTTTTTGATTTTAACCCTAAGACATAAACGAAATAAGAAAGAACCCTATAAAACTATTTTAAATTTAAAGAGGATCAGTCGACCGGGTCTACGAATCTATTCTAACTCTCAACGAATTCCGCGAATTTTAGGCGGAATAGGAATTGTAATCCTTTCCACTTCTCAAGGTATAATGACAGACCGAGAGGCTCGACTAAAAGGAATCGGCGGAGAAATTTTGTGTTATATATGGTAATCTTTCTAATATCAAAATTGTGTCCAGAATTTACCATTTGTGAAAAAAAAGGGGTTGTGTAATACTAAATAAGTTTCGAATTTCAAGAGGTTTTAGCTGCAATGAAAGAAAAAAATGAACTTATGAAAGTTTTATTTCTGAATCACTTCCGAACGGCAAGGATTCAAATGATTAAGTAGTTTTTTCAATTTCAACATTCCTTTCATGAGGATACAATTCAAGATTCAAAAATATCAAGAAACTTTTTTTCTTCCAACCAAAAAAAATAAGTAGATTCACAGAATTAAGGAATAACAACTATGAAAATAAGGGCTTCCGTTCGTAAAATTTGTGAAAAGTGTCGACTAATCCGTAGGAGGGGACGAATTATAGTAATTTGTTCCAACCCGAGACATAAACAAAGACAAGGATAATCTTACTAAAGGAAATAAAGGAAAAGGGACCTCCTTATAAAGAAAAAGAGCTGACGAATAAAAAGGTCTGTTTTGACATGAAATGGATATATCCATATATTTCTTACTTATCCTTGTGAAATGATAAAATATGGCAAAACCTATATTAAGAATTGGTTCACGTAAGAATACACGTAGTAGTTCACGTAAAAATGCACGTAGAATACCAAAGGGAGTTATTCATGTTCAAGCAAGTTTCAACAATACCATTGTGACCGTTACAGATGTACGGGGTCGGGTGATTTCTTGGTCCTCCGCGGGTACTTGTGGATTTAGGGGTACAAGAAGAGGAACACCTTTTGCTGCTCAAACCGCAGCAGGAAATGCTATTCGAGCAGTAGTGGATCAAGGTATGCAACGAGCTGAAGTAATGATAAAAGGCCCTGGGCTCGGAAGAGATGCGGCATTACGAGCTATTCGTAGAAGCGGTATACTTTTAAGTTTCGTACGAGATGTAACCCCTATGCCACATAATGGTTGTAGACCCCCTAAAAAAAGACGTGTATAGAAATAGAAATAAAGTAAAGGTTGAAAGGGTTTCAAGAGAAATAAACGATTCAATGATCTGATCAAATAAAATTACTATGGTTCGAGAGAAAGTAAAAGTATCTACTCGGACACTACAGTGGAAGTGTGTTGAATCAAGAAGAGACAGTAAGCGTCTTTATTATGGACGCTTTATTCTGTCTCCACTTATGAAAGGTCAAGCCGACACAATAGGCATTGCGATGCGAAGAGCTTTACTTGGCGAAATAGAAGGAACATGTATTACACGTGCAAAATCTGAGAATATACCACATGAATA